AGAAATAAAGACTAAAAAAATAGATTATCATACATATAGTTCATATTTCTACATAAACTATATGAATAAGGCTATTTATTAAATTATTCAGTTAGTAGGTTATTCGATATACTTAGTATATTAGTTAGTATAAATAAAGTATAAGAATATTAAATAATATTCGATCGAATATACGAATTCGAATTTTTAGAAGATTATTTATAATTATAATATAAGATGTCCCTATTTTATAACAACGTAACAATTAATGTAACAATAATATGACAATTCTAAATTTACCCTCTATTTTTGTCCCCTTAGTGGGCCTAGTAATTCCAGCATTTGCAATGGCCTCTTTATTTCTTCATGTACAAAAAAACAAGATTGTTTAAATTCGCCGGGACAAAATATCATTCATTGTTTTAATAAGTAATTAGACTTGTATTATAACACAAATACAAATAATATAAGTTAAAATTAGTGAAATAGGGTAGAATATGTGACTTCCCACGAACATAAATGAACGAACGCTAACGAATTCTAGCTATTTTCAACTCAACTAGATACGAAGTTATTAAATGGGGGGTGAGGTCATATGGTTATATGTAAATATCTAGAATAAGATGAGATGCCATTTTTGTGAAGGTTCATATAATAAAAGTTCTAGTTGATGAGCGTTACTTCGTAAACAAAAATAGGAAAGTCAAATTGGGATTATTCTATCAATTCCAATAAAATGCAACTCAATCTAGTATGAATTGGCGATCAGACCGTATATGGATAGAACTTATAACAGGCTCCCGAAAAATAATTAATTTCTACTGGGCCTTTATCCTTTTTTTAGGTTCGTTAGGATTCTTAGTGGTTGGAATTTGTAGTTATCTAGATAGTAATTTTAGATCTTTATTTCCATATCAACAAATCCTTTTTTTTCCACAAGGAATCGTGGTGTCCTTCTATGGGATAGCAGGTCTCTTTATTAGTTCCTATTTGTGGTGCATAATTTCGTGGAATATAGGTAGTGGTTATGATAGATTCGATAGAAAAGAAGGAACAGTTTGTATTTTTCGTTGGGGATTTCCCGGAAAAAATCGTCGTATCTTTCTCCGATTCCTTATGGAGGATATTCAGGCCATACGAATCGAAGTTAAAGAAGGTATTTCTACTCGTATTGTCTTTTTCCTTTATATGGAAATCAGGGGACAGGGGTCTATTCCATTAATTCATATTGATGAGAATTTGACTCCACGAGAAATTGAACAAAAAGTCGCGGAATTGGCCTATTTCTTGCGTGTACCAATTGAAATGAAATGAAGAATTGTTATTTATTTTTTTTTTATTATTTCGTCTTCATTTGTTGAGAGGGACTTTGATTCTATTTCTGTATTATTTATAGATTAAAAGCCTAACAAAAACAAAAAACTTTGTACGTAATAGAATCACAATATTCGCGCGTGTAGAGTCGTGAGGTGGATTCCTTAACAATTCATTAAATGAAAAAATGAAAAAAAATAAAGTCTTTATTCGCATTCTATCTCTTATATCTTTAGTATTTTTAGTATTTTTTACCTGGTGGAGCTCTCTCTCATTTAAAAAAAGTATGGAATCATGGTCTATTAATTGGTGGAATAAGAGACAATCTGAAACCCTGTTGAATGATATTCAAAAAAATGGTATTCTAGAAAAATTCATAGAATTAGAGAGACTACTCCTGTTGGACGAAATGATAAATGAATCTTCAGAAATACATATACAAAAGCTTAATATAGGAATCCACAAAGAAACGGTTCAATTAATCAAGATGTATAACCAAGACCATATGAATACGATTTTGAACTTCTCAATAAACATAATGTCTTTCATTATTCTAAGTGTTTCTTCTATTCTGGGTAATGACGAGCTTGTTATTCTTAACTCTCGGGTTCAGGAATTATTATATAATTTAAACGATACAATAAAAGCTTTTTCCATTCTTTTAGTAACTGATTTATGTATCGGATTCCATTCGCCCCACGGTTGGGAACTAATGATTGACTCTATCTACAACGATTTTGGATTTGATCATAACGATCAAATTATATCTGTTCTTTCTTCCACTTTTCCAGTTATTATAGATACAATTTTGAAATATGGTATCTTCCATTATTTAAATCGTATATCCCCGGCACTTGTATTGATTTATCACTCAATGGCTGAATGAAAAATGATTTAAGTTTGTCCATAAATAAAGCATTCCAAATCCTGTCTTTCTATTTGTTTTATATTTACACCGATTCAAGAGATTATTCCTATATTCCAATAATAATTTTCCAGTCAATAGCAGAAGCAGAATCATAGATAGGGAATTATTCAAGTGACCTACCTACTTTATTGTATAAATTGTCGGTATCAAATCAACTATTGGACCATGCAAATGAGAAATACCCGTTCTTGGATAAAGGAAAAAAAGATTCGATACATTTACTTATTGCCCATAATATATATAATAACTCAGGCATCCATTTCAAATGCATATCCCATT